CAAAACATTGTGAGGCTCATTACGTCAACTGAGATACTGAAAAATCATTTCATCTTTTTAGTTGGAACTTTAGGCGGTTCTCGAAAAAAGATAGCAAAAAAGATTATTCCTAAAGTCGATACCAAGAGGAATGTATAAACTAGTGCTTCCATAGATTCAATTGCAGTTTACAATTATAGCTTCCATATCTGTTTGTTCTCTTTTATTTTATTTGCAGGGAACCATCTCTCGGATAAAGAAGGAACACGCGCAAAAAAGTCGTGATCAAGGTTTCTCTGACCCCTAGGAAAAATTCCCAAAATAAAATAAAAATAGAGACGAAAGAAACCCGAGGAGTGTTGTATCAGACTGCTTGTCTTCTTGTAGTTGGATCCCCAAGTTTTTGGAATGCTCCAAATTCGACTTGAGCATCCAAATCCGGATCAATACCAGCAAAAACATCCCTGAACAGAGTTCTAGCACCATGCCAAATGTGTCCGAAGAAGAAGAGCAAAGCAAATGAAGCATGTCCAAAAGTAAACCAACCCCTTGGACTGCTCCGAAAAACACCATCGGATTTCAAAGTAGCACGATCTAATTCAAAAATTTCACCCAATTGAGCGCGTCTAGCATATTTTTTCACAGTAGCAGGATCGCTATAACTGACTCCGTCGAGTTCACCACCATAGAACTCAACAGTTACACCAACTTGCTCAACACTATACTTTGACTCTGCCCTTCGAAAAGGAACATCCGCTCGAACAATTCCGTCGCCGTCTACCAAAACAACTGGAAATGTTTCAAAAAAGGTAGGCATACGACGTACAAAAAGTTCACGCCCATCCTTATCTCTAAAGATGGGATGTCCTAACCACCCCACTGCTATCCCATCCCCGTTATCCATCGAGCCCGCCCTGAATAATCCTCCCTTCGCCGGATTATTTCCGATGTAATCATAAAAAACTAATTTTTCAGGAATTTTCGACCAGGCTTCTGCTAAACTTTGATTTTCTGCCAGCCCCGTACTAACTCTTCGATATATCTCTTGCTGAAAGTATCCCTGATCCCATTGATAACGAGTGGGCCCAAATAATTCGATCGGAGTAGTTGCGGAACCATACCACATAGTTCCAGCAACAACAAAAGCTGCAAAAAAGACAGCAGCTATACTACTGGAAAGTACGGTTTCAATATTTCCCATACGCAATCCCTTGTATAGACGTTGTGGCGGGCGGACACTCAAATGGAATAGACCCGCTAATATGCCCAATGTACCTGCTGCAATATGATGAGAGGCTATTCCTCCCGGAATAAAAGGATCAAAACCTTCTACGCCCCATGCGGGACTTACAGGTTGTACTTTTCCCGTTAGTCCATAAGGATCGGACACCCATATTCCAGGACCGTACAAACCCGTTACGTGAAATGCACCAAACCCAAAGCAAGCCACCCCTGAAAGAAATAAATGAATTCCAAAAATCTTGGGTAAATCCAAAGAGGGTTTTCCTGTACGTTCATCACAAAAAATTTCGAGATCCCAATACACCCAATGCCAGATAGCTGCCAAAAAGCATAAACCGGAAAACATAATATGTGCCCCAGCTACACCTTCATAACTCCAAATACCCGGATTCGTTACAGTTCCTCCTGTAATACTCCAACCGCCCCATGAATTGGTTATTCCTAAACGAGTCATGAAGGGTATAACGAACATACCCTGTCTCCACATTGGATCAAGAACAGGATCAGAAGGATCAAAAACTGCTAATTCATAGAGAGCCATCGAACCGGCCCAACCAGCAACCAAAGCCGTATGCATTATATGAACAGAAAGCAATCGGCCGGGATCATTCAATACAACAGTATGAACACGATACCAAGGCAAACCCATAGAAATTCCCCTTTATCAAAGATAGATAGACACTACGTAACTTTATTGCACTGGAAAAGACTCTATTGTGACTATCCTATCGATCCTCGCTGTTCGGTGAATTATTTCAGAACAGGGATTAATAGTTATTCTTTTTCTAGTCTGTTGTTAATCTGTTATTACTAAAATATTTTAATTATTTAATTAATGGAACAATTATGTTCATAGGAACAAAGAGAAGCAGATTTATTCTATACTCGATAAGTATCAATACGCAATGGGGTTGAATAACATTTTCGAGTAGCGAATACGTACATACTTACTCATCGCTCTATTCCTACTAATTTAACTTTATTCCTTCTTTTTTCTTTCTAACTTTTTGTAATCCATGCAAAAAATAAATCCGACAAAAGCCAACATTTTCAAATTAGAAACACAATAAAATCATATTCTTACGTTTTCACATCAAAGTTAAATATAGTACTTAGTTTTTTTTCTTTGAGCTAATGCCTATCGGTGTTCCAAAAGTACCTTTCCGAAGCCCTGGAGAGGAAAATGCATCTTGGGTTGACGTATAGTGCGACTTGTCAGATATATTGGGTCATATGGGATTTACCCGTTCTCTCCCCAATCGAGATATCCTCTGTTTCGCCCAATAAGGAGTCATTAAATCATAAAAAATTTGGAGCGCGAAGTACAATTTAATCCATTTTGAGAGGATCCATATTACTATTCTCAATTACAATGATTTATGGTTGGCTTGGTTGAACTAAAAAAAATAAAGTATTCAGGCTCTGTTTAGAAAAACCCAACTCAATTGGTAATATATCTATGATTACTAGTTCCATCCTAAATGACTCCTATATGGAATATCTGTTAAATGGGTTGATTTAAAACTGACTTGGTAGAACGTATAAACTTAATTGAAAAAATAAGCAGAAAGTCATAAAAAAAGAAAATGGTAATAACAGTATTTGTCCTATATGTGCAAATCCAAATCGGGTCAATCTTTACCCGGAGTAGAGCATAAACCTAAAAAGAGAAAAAAGACCCACTCAGGAACAAGAAAATATCATCGGGGTTGGTCGATGAAACAATACATCAATGAGAAGTTAATTCAAAAAATTTAGTGACTTTTTCTTTATTAGAATTCTAAGAAAAAGAAAGCAGTAAAACTCGTCTTTATTTTTATTAAAGAAGAAAATCTCTTTTTTTTTAAGTAAGAAAAACCCTGTTATAGGAAAAGAGGGAGGTCCGGAATCCATACATTGATTCTTTTTTTTGTTTTTGAGATTTTTTTGAACCGTATGCATCAAAAGGTGCGTGTACGGTTCCGAAAGAGTCCAATTGGACTCTAATCAACCGACTTTATCGAGAAAGATTACTTTTTTTGGGCCAAGCAGTTGATAGCGAGATCTCAAATCAACTTATTGGTCTTATGATATATCTCAGTATTGAAGATGATAACAAGGATCTGTATTTGTTTATAAACTCTCCCGGCGGATGGGTAATACCTGGAGTAGCTATTTATGATACTATGCAATTTGTGCGACCAGAAGTCCATACAATATGCATGGGATTAGCCGCGTCAATGGGATCTTTTATCCTGGTCGGGGGGGAAATTACCAAACGTCTAGCATTCCCTCACGCTTGGCGCCAATGAGATTTTTAGTTAAGAGAAAAGGAAAGACTATGCCTTCGCCCTAGGAAATAGTAAGCAACAATAGCATGGCATTTTGCATTCGATATTAGAAATTTTTGGATTCTTTTGAAAAACATTAGATTATGTATCGAGAGAGTAGTATGAGACTAAGGGGTCTTCTCGATTTTCTAATTGGGAGTTCGGTTTAGCGTCACAAACCTTTTTTGTTCACACTAGAGGGCTCTTAACAATATTAATGTTATTAAAAGAATCCAAGGAGTGCGCAAAAAACAATATTTTTTCTTTGGTTGGAACAAAAAGAAACTTTGGGATTGCCGAATCATATCCAAAATAAATCACATTAAGATAATTAAGATAGAGGGCAACGGAGCCATCATAGTATTTTATACATATTCCTAAAGGAAGGGCGGCAATTTGATCATTTAATCACCTGGGTATGATATATTCTATCTTTCTCTTTCTTTTTTCAAGAAAGAGGCCAAGTTAGGTCAATTTTATTTTAGTGTAGAGCCGTATGCATATGCAAGAAGGGTGCCTGTACGGTTGTTCAATTCGATCTTTTTCCTATTATCCTATTATTCTTTATCTTTCTATTTCTTTTCTATTCGCTTCATCATGTAAGATAGAGAAACTTTTTATTCTATTTTTTTTATAATATTATCTATTATCAGGGTAATGATCCATCAACCTGCTAGTTCGTTTTATGAGGCACAAGCGGGAGAGTTTATCCTGGAAGCGGAAGAACTGTTGAAACTGCGTGAAACCCTCACAAGGGTTTATGGACAAAGAACGGGCAAAGCCCTATGGGTTGTATCCGAAGACATAGAAAGAGATGTTTTTATGTCAGCAACAGAAGCACAAGCTTATGGAATTGTTGATCTTGTAGCGGTTGAATGAAAATAACATGTAACTCACGCAAATTATCGATTGGAGATTTTTTAACTGCGTTTACTATTTATTAAATTACTTTTTATTTAATAGAAATAGACGTAATTCATAATCATCCGGTTAGGATCAATCTAAACCAGCCCATTATGTATCCAATTCAATATGCCAACCATTAAACAACTTATTAGAAATACAAGACAGCCAATCAGAAATGTCACGAAATCCCCCGCTCTTAGGGGATGTCCTCAACGACGAGGAACATGTACTCGGGTGTATGCGCGACTCGTTTCGATTATATCATATAATGGCCTGGTACAAAAGCAAGAAAACAAGGTGCCAATATCAACGATGAGTACCGTTAAATAGGATAGAATCGAAAAGGGGGCCTTTTTTTCTCTTTATTCTATTTATCTAAAACAAAGAAATAAAGAACCCCTCTCATATTCCTGCATTGTGTATGAATTTTATGGTTTCCATTGGTGCAAATCGAATTACCTCAATGTAAGATGGGAAGCAATTCTCCATTGGTATAAAATGATTATCCATTAAGCGGAGGAATCTTTTTTAAAGCATAAAGATTACGCCCCTACTCTGCCAAGAACGGACTATCAAAGGGTCAGCTACCCAGCTAACTTTCCTAATTAAATACCGTTACTGTATAGGTGGGTTTCGTTGTGAAAGGACTATTACTGGATAATTCATGGGTAGAGCCAAAGAGGATGAACTATACAAGTTACCAATAACCTGGATTAAATGAAGTGAGGGCTCCGGTGTATAGAGAAGACCTCCCCGTTTAAGAAGTTACCATAGAAACGATGGAACCCACTACACTATTTCTTTATCCATTTCTATTTCTATTTTTTATTTGCTATATTTTTGACATCTGTAAAAGAATAAAATTTCTTTCATATTTCGCATTGAAATAAAAAAATCGTGGTTAGGAAGGTTATAGTAGACAAAGCCATTGGAGTTTATAGTTTATACATTGGAAAAATTCGTTTTGTTATTAATAGATTAGGAAATGTTAAAAGAATAACTGAAAGAAAACAACTCAATTAGTTATTCGCAAAAGTTTCATCTATTCAATGACTAGAATTAGACGTGGATATACAGCTCGAAGACGTAGAACAAAAATTCGTTTATTTGCATCAAGCTTTCGAGGGGCCCACTCAAGACTTACTCGAACTATTACTCAACAGAGAATAAGAGCTTTGTTTTCAGCTCATCGGGATCGGGATATTAAAAAGAGAGAGTTTCGTCGTCTGTGGATCACTCGTATAAACGCAGTAATTCGTGAGAGTGGCATATACTATAGTTATAGTAGATTGATCCGTGATCTGTACAAGAGACAGTTGATTCTTAATCGTAAAATACTTGCACAAATAGCCATATCAAACAGGAATTGTCTTTATATGATTTCCAATGAGATCACAAAAGAAGTAGATTAGAAAGAATCTATTGGAATATTGTAAACGTGTTTTCCCGGAGTTCATTCTCCGGGAAGATAGAATAGAAATGATTAAGATAAATAGGCTAAAGTAGTCAAAATGAGTGAACACGCTCAACACAAAAAGCTTTCTCTAATTCTTTTTTTTTTTTTTTCGTACGACACATCTGGATTCTCGGAAAAGAACCAATCTTGTCTTTGAGTTCGGATTGAAATTATGATTCAAGAGTAAACCCTTTTCATTCTGGTTCTAAGACCTGTAGTTCTATCGGTTAACTCGGCTCTTTCAAATTGTTTCTCATTATTGAGAAAGGGTAACAAAGATAAAATACGGGCTTGTTTTATAGCCATAGTAATTAAACGTTGTTGTTTCAAGGTCAATCTATTCACTCGTCGCGATAAGATTTTTCCCTGTTCGCTAATAAATCGACTAATTAAACTCATATTTCTATAAGAAATTCGATCCCCCGATTGAATAGGAGGCAGACGCCTACGAAAAGATCGTTTTGATTTAAGAAAAGGTCGCTTGGATTTATCCATGGTTTGTTTTATTATTTAATTTTATTTTTTCTCTCAAAATTCTATTTATTAATTTGAATTCATTTTATTTCAAATAGGATTTTTTTTTTCGATTTAGATTTCTATTTTATAGATAGTATAGAATGCCACCCCTTTCCCTTCCTTGAAGGGGTAACATACAGGTACTCGACTCGATCTATTTCTTTATCTCTCCATGAATCGTATGCTTGGAACAATACGGACAGAATTTTCTCAACTCTAATCGATTAGGTGTATTGTGGCGGTTCTTTTGAGTAATATATCTGGAAATGCCCGTTGATACCCGATTAACGCTGTTTCGGGCACAACTGGTACATTCCAAAATCACCGTTACTCGAACATCTTTACCCTTGGCCATGAACCTCCTTTGAATTTTGGATTTACTCAACTTTTTGATTTTTGATTCAAAACGAATAAGTAAAGGACAGAAGATTTCTAAATTTTATTTAAAATCAAAGTAGAATATTTCATTTTTGATTTAAATACCTTGGATAATATTCTTTACTTAGACCCGCATTTCTATTCTACTCCCATTCTTTTATTAGGAATATTAATTGAATTTCAATTTAACTCAAATTGGAACCCCAATCTCCCAGATGTTGAAGAGACTTTATTTTTTATCTTTCCTCCCTTAATTTGAATTCTAAAAAAAAGGGGAAAAAGAGAAAGTAGGAGGGGGGATTAGTCACAGTCGCAGATATTTGATTCTATCTTTAATCTTCTTCATTCCCTACTATGTTACTAACTAGAATGAAAAAAAGGGGAATGTTAACGCATCTGGAAAAAAACGATTAATCTCTATTAATAGACCCGCTAAAGCCCCAAACCATAGCGTACTTAGTACTGGTGCTACGGAGAGATATGTTTTTAAATCTCGCATTGAAAATCCTCCTTTTTTTGTTTATTGTAATATTTTTTATTGTAAAAAAGAAAACATATACGATCCGATAGATAGGTCGTTAAAGACCGACTATAGTTGTACACGTAATGCCTAATTAACCTAATTAAAATGAAATTCCTTTATCCTTTATTATTATTGAATTGTCCAATGATCCAGTAAAAGTCAATAAGATAGTACCTTGTTGTAAAATTATA